CTCCACTCGAATTTGAGTTCTTTTTCTTTATCATAAGGTTATCTCCCGCCAATGAATGATAAGTATCTATTTTTTTCCAAATTAACGACGAGATTTATTATCGTTTCTCGCATGTCTCGCGAAAGTCAGAGTCGGCGCGAATTCTCCCAATTTGTGACCTACCATACGATCTGTTATATAAATAGGTAAATGTTCCTTTCCATTATGAATAGCGATTGTATGGCCAATCATTTTGGGTATAATGGTAGATGCCCGAGACCAAGTTACTATTATTTCTTTCTCCTCCCTCATGTTGAGTTTTTCAATTTTTCTTGATAAATGATTAGCTACAAAAGGGTTTTTTTTTAGTGAACGTGCCACAGCTGATTACTCCTTTTTTTACATTTTAAAGATTGGCATTCTATGTCCAATAGAATATCTCGATCTAAGTATGAAGGTAAGAATAAATACAATAATGATGAATGGAAAAAAGAGAAAATCCTTTAGCTAGATAAGGGGCGGATGTAGCCAAGTGGATCAAGGCAGTGGATTGTGAATCCACCACGCGCGGGTTCAATTCCCGTCGTTCGCCCATCACATTATTTCAAATTCAAAAAATTCTATTTTCAATATTCCTATTTACGGCGACGAAGAATAAAACTATCACTATATTTTTTCCTTTTCCGACTTCTTCTTCCAAGCGCAGGATAACCCCAAGGAGTTGTGGGTTTTTTTCTACCAATTGGGGCTTTCCCTTCCCCACCTCCATGGGGATGGTCTACAGGGTTCATAACTACTCCTCTTACTACAGGACGCTTACCTATCCAACACTTCGATCCGGCTCTACCCAAACTTTGTTGATTCACCCCAACATTACCCACTTGTCCGACTGTTGCTAAGCAGTTTTTGGATATCAAACGGACCTCCCCGGATGGTAATCTTAATGTGGCTGATTTACCCTCTTTTGCGATCAGTTTCGCTACAGCGCCCGCCGCTCTAGCTAATTGTCCACCCTTTCCAAGCGTGATTTCTATGTTATGTATGGCCGTGCCTAAGGGCATATCGGTTGAAGTAGATTCTTCTTTTAAAAACCTCTTCCCAAACTGTACAAGCTTCTTCCAAAGCATACGGCTTTCTAGATGTATATGATGATATCTAGACAGATGGATCTTTATCTTATATGAATCGTATGATGAAGTACCACATGAGTGGATATATAGGAATCCAAATCTGCCGAATCACTCATGTATGATCTTCTACATCCTAGGTCTCCCCGTTCCATCATCTGGCTTATGTTCTTCATGTAGCATTCAGACCGAATGACTCTATGAAATTACGTCGATACTTCCACATATTACGGGTAACGTAGGAGACATCTCTATTTTTCCCCGGGGGATCTTTATAATTACCACTGCTTAGCTTTCAATTCGCCTCTGACCATCAAATTAAATGTGAATAACCCGTCCTCCTCTCTTTGAAACAAGGGGCGCTTCCGGTTCTGTGCGTGCTTCAAACAATTTTGTCTTCTCCATATTACCATATCTCTAGAGTCAATAATTTTCTATGAGGAACTACTGAACTCAATCACTTGCTGCCGTTACTCAACAGTTTTCTGTTGAGGTCTATCCCATAGAGGTACTCAAATTGGATCAGTGATTGATTTCTAGGTTTCATCGTAAACCTAATTGGTTACTTCCAATTACGTAAATCAATAGTTCAAACCGCACTCAAAGGTAGGGCATTTCCCATTGATATAGGGACTTCTGTACCAGAAATAATGGTATCTCCAATTATAGCCCCTCTGGGGTGTAAAATATATCTTTTCTCGCCATCCCCATAATGTATGAGACAAATGTATGCATTTCGATTAGGGTCATATTCTATGGTTACGATTCTACCAGATATGTCTTTTTCATTCCGTCGAAAATCGATTTTACGGTATAGACGCTTATGACCTCCCCCTCTATGTCTTGCGGTAATGATTCCTCTGGCATTACGACCTTTACCACAATGATGCTGTCCACAGATCAAATTATTTCGTGGATTGGATTTCATTTGACTGTCTATGGCTCTATTACGTGTGCTCGGGGTAGAAGTTTTGTATAAATGTATCGCCGTGTTATTAAGTATTTTGCTTTAAGTTCTTTTCTCTATAAGAGGTGGAATAGAATAACCCGGTTGAAGCGTAATGATCATACGTCTGTAATGCATTGTATGTCCCATAATAGGTCCTATTCTTCTACCCTTTCCTGGGAGTGGGAGTCGATGACTATTCATAGCTATTACCTTGACACCAAAGAAGAGTTCGACCCAATGCTTTATTTCTGTCCTAGTTGATCCTGATTCGACATTAGAAGTATATTGATTGTTCCCCAATAACCGAATACTTTTTTCTGTAAATACTGCATATTTGATTCCATCCATAACTCCATTTTCTTCCCTATGAGTTCCAGTATCGATAAGAATTCTAGTTCTTACTGTTCATATGTTATGGTATGAATATACCATACCAATTCGTTATGTATGGATGATGAGATTCCATTGATACAGAGCCAATTCCAATAGACTTATTGAACGTTCCCATTGGCGTGCATCCAGCAGGAATTGAACCTACGAATTTGCCAATTATGAGTTGGGCGCTTTAACCATTCAGCCATGGATGCTTAACAGGGCTCATTGTACATCGTGAATAACCAAATTCCAATTGAAATGAAATCTTTAGGAGGAATCAATGAAAATCTTTAGGAGGAATCAATGAAACGATATCAATTCAAATCCTGGATCTTCGAATTGAGAGAGATATTGAGTGAGATCAAGAATTCTCACTATTTCTTAGATTCATGGATCAAATTCGATTCAGTGGGATCTTTCACTCACATTTTTTTCCACCAAGAACGTTTTATGAAACTCTCTGACCCCCGAATTTGGAGTATCCTACTTTCACGTGATTCACAGGGTTCAACAAGCAATCGATATTTCACGATCAAAGGTGTAGTACTGCTTGTAGTAGTGGTCCTTATATCTCGTATTACCAATCGAAAGATGGTCGAAAGAAAAAATCTCTATTTGATGGAGCTTCTTCCTATACCTATGAATTCCATTGGACCCAGAAATGAGACATTGGAAGAATCTTTTTGGTCTTCCAATATCAATAGATTGATTGTTTCACTCCTGTATCTTCCAAAAGAGAAAAAGATTTCTGAGAGTTGTTTCATGGATCCGCAAGAGAGTACTTGGGTTCTCCCAATAAATAAAAAGTGTATCATGCCTGAATCGAACCGGGGTTCGCAGTGGTGGAGGAACCGGATCGGAAAAAAGAGGGATTCTAGTTGTAAGATAGCTAATGAAACCGTAGCTGGAATTGAGATCTCATTCAAAGAGAAAGATAGCAAATATCTGGAGTTTCTTTTTTTATCCTATACGGATGATCCGATCCGCAAGGACCATGATTGGGAATTGTTTGATCGTCTTTCTCCGAGGAAGAAGCGAAACATAATCAACTTGAATTCGGGACAGCTATTCGAAATCTTAGGGAAAGACTTGATTTGTTATCTCATGTCTGCTTTTCGTGAAAAAAGACCAATTGAAGGGGAGGGTTTCTTCAAACAACAAGGAGCTGAGGCAACTATTCAATCAAATGATATTGAGCACGTTTCCCATCTCTTCTCGAGAAACAAGTGGGGTATTTCTTTGCAAAATTGTGCTCAATTTCATATGTGGCAATTCCGCCAAGATCTCTTCGTTAGTTGGGGGAAGAATCAGCACGAATCGGATTTTTTGAGGAACGTATCGAGAGAGAATTGGATTTGGTTAGACAATGTGTGGTTGGTAAACAAGGATTGGTTTTTTAGCAGGGTACGGAATGTATTGTCAAATATTCAATATGATTCCACAAGATCTATTTTCGTTCAAGTAACGGATTCTAGCCAATCGAAAGGATCCTCTGATCAATCCAGAGATCATTTCGATTCCATTAGAAATGAGGATTCAGAATATCACACATTGATCGATCAAACAGAGATTCAGCAACTAAAAGAAAGATCGATTCTTTGGGATCCTTCCTTTCTTCAAACGGAACGAACAGAGATAGAATCAGATCGATTCCCGAAATGCCTTTTTGGATCTTCCTCAATGTCCCGGCTATTCACGAAACGTGAGAAGCAGATGATTATTCATCTGCTTCCGAAAGAAATCGAAGAATTTCTTGGGAATCCTACAAGATCAATTCGTTCTTTTTTCTCTGACAGATGGTCAGAACTTCATCTGGGTTCGAATCCTACTGAGAGGTCCACTAGAGATCAGAAATTTTTGAAGAAAAAACAAGATGTTTCTTTTGTCCCTTCCAGGCGATCGGAAAATAAAGAAATGGTTGATATATTCAAGATAATTACGTATTTACAAAATACCGTCTCAATTCATCCTATTTCATCAGATCCGGGATGTGATATGGTTCCGAAGGATGAACCAGATATGGACAGTTCCAATAAGATTTCATTCTTGAAAAAAAATCCATTTTTGGATTTATTTCATCTATTCCATAACCGGAACAAAGGGGGATACACGTTACACCACGATTTTGAATCAGAAGAGAGATTTCAAGAAATGGCAGATCTATTCACTCTATCAATAACCGAGCCGGATCTGGTGTATCATAGGGGATTTGCCTTTTCTATTGATTCCTACGGGTTGGATCAAAAAAAATTCTTGAATGAGGTATTCAACTCCAGAGATGAATCGAAAAAGAAATCTTTATTGGTTCTACCTCCTCTTTTTTATGAGGAGAATGAATCTTTTTATCGAAGGATCAAAAAAAAATTGGTCCGGATCCACTGCGGGAATGATTTGGAAGATCCAAAACGAAAAACAGCGGTATTTGCTAGCAACAACATCATGGAGGCAGTCAATCAATATAGATTGATCCGAAATCTGATTCAAATCCAATATAGCATCTATGGGTACATAAGAAATGTATCGAATCGATTCTTTTTAATGAATAGATCCAATCGCAACTTCGAATATGGAATTCAAAGGGATCAAATAGGAAATGATACTCTGAATCATATAACTATAATGAAATATACGATCAACCAACATTTATTGAATTTGAAAGAGACTCAGAAGAAATGGTTTGATCCTCTTATTTCTCGAACCGAGAGATCCATGAATCGGGATCCTGATGCATATAGATACAAATGGTCCAATGGGAGCAAGAATTTACAGGAACATTTGGAACATTTCGTTTCTGAACAGAAGAACCGTTTTCAAGTAGTGTTCGATCGATTACGTATGAGTAAATATTCGATTGATTGGTCCGAGGCTATCGACAAACAAGATTTGTCTAAGTCACTTCGTTTCTTTTTGTCCAAGTCACTTCTCTTTTTGTCCAAGTCACTTCCCTTTTTGTCCAAATCACTTCCCTTTTTCTTTGTGAGTATCGGGAATACCCCCATTCATAGGTCCGAGATCCACATCTATGAATTGAAAAGTCCGAATGATCAACCCTGCAATCAGTTGTTAGAATCAATAGGTGTTCAAATCGTTCATTTGAATAAATTGAAACCCTTCTTATTGGATGATCGTGATACTTCCCAAAGACCGAAATTCTTGATCAATGGAGGAACAATATTACCATTTTTGTTCAAAAAGATACCAAAGTGGATGATTGACTCATTC